AAAAATACTGTATAATTATAATTTAATTATTAATATTGGGGTATCAATAAAAAAATAATATAACCAACATAAATTTTACTATAACTATAAATTTATAGATTATTATCATAAATTTTAAAATAATATATGGCCTAAATATTTTATAATAATATAAAATGTTATTGAAATTAAATAACTTATTATATAAAATTTATGTATATTAAATATTTTATTAATTATAAAATAAATATTTCATAACAATTTTAATAATTATATATAAAATTCCTTCTTTCTTTTCTAAAATTTTAGAAAGAAGGAATTTTTTATAAATGATTCAAGTATATTAAATATATTATTATTATTAAAATATTTATTATACATTAATTAATAAATAATTTATATTTAATTAAATATTTATTATATATATTAAATATTTTATTACTATTAAAATATTTATTATATATTATTTTTAATATTATTTATTTTTATCTTTAGATTTATTTATTAATAATTATTAAATAATTTATATTTAATTAAATATTTTATTGTATATATATTAAATATTTTATTACTATTAAAATATTTATTATATATTATTTTTAATATTATTTATTTTTATCTTTAGATTTATTTATTAATAATTATTAAATGATTTATATTTAATTAAATATTTTATTGTATATATTAAATATTTTATTACTATTAAAATATTTATTATATATTAATTATTAAATAATTTATACTATATTAAATATTTATTATACTTGACTTTAGTTTTTAGTTTATAAGCTAATTTTTACACACAAACTAAAATTTTAAGCTGTTATAGAAAATTTATTGCTTTTATAAAACTATTAGTAAATATTCATTCAAAAATAAGTATTAAGTTAAGCCGTGCAGTGGCTTTTTCGTAAAAATGAATTAATTGTAAAAAAAAAATAAAACAATGAAATGCCTGAAAAAGGATTATTTTGATAGAATAAAACATGTGTAATTTTTATACTTTCATTATTGCTAAATTAAGAATCAAACTTAACCCTCGAAAATCAAAATCTCTAATGCTTCTTACACCTCTTAGCAAAAAGTCTATAAAAAGATAAGCTAACACAAGCTATTAGGTTCATACCCTAAACATAGAATAAATATTCTTCTTTTTAATAAATTTCAATTCAACTAGAGTTCTATTAGTAAATACTATAATAATTGGGGTTATTATAGTCAATTCTTCTAACAATTGAATTTCAATGTGAATAGGGCTGGAGTTAGTACTTATATCATTTATTCCACTCATGCAGAATAAAAACCTATTAAGTGCAGAAGCTATAATTAAATATTTCATTGTACAAAGAATCGCTTCTACAATATTTCTATTCAGAGTCACAATTATACTAGTTGGGGATAGTATAATTATAGGGTTAAATAAAATTATCTTAACAACATCAATGTTGATTAAATTGGGCTCAGCCCCTTTTCACTCATGAGTTTTAATAGTCTTGGAACCATTAAGACTTTTGCCTTTAATAACCATATTAACAGTAATAAAACTACCACCCCTCATTATCATGCACCAGATTAATACAAACTTACTAACAATTCCAATTCTGTTAGGAATAATCATCAGATCCGTATCATGCTTAAACCAAACATCAGTACGAAGGACGTTAGGATATTCGTCCATCTACAATGTGAGATTGATATTAACCATTATCTCGAGAATAATAGAAACAATAATGTTCCTAACAATATACACCCTAATAATAATTTTGCTAAGACTTAACATTAATAACATAAAAATCAACTTCGTTAATCAAATTGTTAATAATAACTTTAATAGTTGAATTAAACTAACACTGTGAATTAATATGTTATCTATGGCGGGATTCCCGCCCTTAATGGGATTCTTCATAAAAATGATGGTAATACAAAATGCTATTCAAGAAAATCAGTTTTTAATCCTGTTAATTTTAGTATTAACCTCTATGCTAGTAATGTTATTTTATATACGTTTAACATTCACATCCATTTTGACATTCAACTCGTTCAAAAAGTGAGGGTTATTAAGAAAGTCAATTAATCAATGAATGTTCATAGTAAACTCTCTAATAGCGCCAATTCTCTGCTCAAGAATGGTTAACTTATAAGAAGACTTTAAGTTAACCTTAAACTTGTAGCCTTCAAAGTTATTAATATCTAACTGACTGGATAAGTCTTAGAAATATTTCACTCAAACATCTTTAAATTTGCAATTTAAAGTTTTTATTAAACTATAAGACCACTTGACAACAATCTTCTATTAAGGGAGTTTAATTTTACTCATAAGTAAATTTACAGTTTACCACTTTTTTCAGACACCTTAATACCCTTTGTTATTAAAGATTTTAACAAAGGCTATATGAAAAAATGACTTTACTCCACCAATCACAAAGATATTGGAACCATATACTTCTTGTTTGGTATTTGATCTGGAATAGTAGGAATAATACTAAGAATAATTATTCGAATTGAACTTGCACAACCTGGATCTTTTATTAACAATGACCAAGCTTACAATGTTATTGTAACTTCCCACGCCTTTATTATAATTTTCTTTATAGTAATGCCGATCATAATCGGGGGATTCGGAAATTGACTACTGCCCCTTATAATTGGGGCCCCAGACATAGCATTTCCGCGATTAAATAACATAAGATTTTGACTACTACCCCCATCACTAACTCTTCTTATATCAAGTTCAATAGTGGAAATGGGGGTGGGAACTGGTTGAACGGTATACCCCCCCTTATCTAGAAATATTGCCCACGCAGGACCTAGAGTGGATATGTCAATCTTCTCACTACACTTAGCTGGGATCTCCTCAATCTTAGGGGCAGTAAATTTCATTACTACAGTAATAAATATACGACCCTCAGGAATGACTATGGATCGAACACCACTATTCGTTTGATCAGTCCTAATTACAGCAGTTCTGTTACTCCTTTCACTCCCCGTATTAGCCGGTGCAATCACAATACTTCTGACTGACCGAAATATCAACACAACATTTTTTGACCCTGCTGGAGGGGGTGATCCAATTCTCTATCAACATTTATTCTGATTTTTTGGACACCCTGAAGTTTATATTCTAATCCTACCTGGATTTGGTTTAATCTCCCATATTATTACTCAAGAGAGAGGTAAATCAGAATCATTTGGGTATATTGGAATAGTTTATGCAATACTATCTATTGGAGTTCTCGGTTTTGTAGTGTGAGCCCACCATATATTTACAGTAGGGATGGACGTTGACACACGAGCTTATTTCACGTCAGCAACTATAATTATTGCAGTCCCTACGGGAATTAAAATTTTTAGATGGTTGGCAACAATGCACGGAAGATCCTCCAAACTTTCTATTTCAATACTTTGGTCTACTGGGTTTGTGTTTCTGTTCACTATTGGTGGTTTAACAGGAATTATTCTCTCTAACTCATCAATTGATATTATTTTACATGATACCTATTACGTAGTAGCTCATTTCCACTATGTCCTATCTATAGGAGCAGTTTTCGCAATCATAGCGGGATTCATTCAATGGTACCCCCTATTCACTGGTTTAACTATAAACCCGAAATGGTTGAAAATTCAATTCACGTGTATATTTATTGGTGTAAACACAACATTTTTCCCACAACACTTTTTAGGGTTAAGAGGACTGCCTCGACGATACTCAGATTACCCCGATACCTACACAAATTGAAACTTAATTTCATCAATTGGGAGAATAATTTCACTTATGAGAATCATAATCATAATTTTCATTCTTTGAGAAAGATTACTAGTCAAACGAATTACCCTAATAACTATTAGAGGAAATTCAGCTATTGAATGACTTCAATTAACACCACCTCAAGAGCACTCATATGCAGAGCTTCCACTAATATCAAACTCACATTAAGTCAGTGTGGCAGAATAGTGCAGTGGACTTAAAATTCGTATATAAATATTTATATTTCTCTGATAATTGCACTATGAAACATAATAGGATTTCAAGACCCAGCCACCCCCATTATAGAACAATTAATTATATTTCATGATCATACAATAATAATTATCATTATAATCACTGCAGGGGTTCTTTACATGATTTCAACTCTAGTAGTAAATAAGCTTATCAACCGAAATATTCTGGAGAGACAGCTGCTTGAATTAGTCTGAACCATTATACCCGCATTAATACTGATTACTATCGCACTCCCCTCTTTAAAGATCCTATATCTACTAGAAGAAATTAATAAACCAATAATTTCTATTAAAGCAATCGGACACCAATGATACTGGAGCTATGAGTTATCTGACTTCAAAAATATTGAATTTGACTCGTACATAAAAAATACTAACAACCTAGGGGATAGCGAATTTCGTCTATTGGAAGTTGATAATCGAATCGTACTTCCATTTAACACTAAGACCCGAATTCTTGTTACTTCATTAGATGTAATTCACTCTTGAACAGTACCAGCGTTGGGGATTAAAATTGACGGGACCCCTGGCCGAATTAACCAGGGAAGAATTATAATAACACGACCTGGGGTTTATTACGGGCAATGTAGAGAGATTTGCGGGGCCAATCACAGATTTATGCCTATTATAATTGAATCTGTTAATATAAAATCATTCATAATATGAATTAAGAACTTCTCTTCATTAAGTTACTTAAATGCAAGTATTGGTCTCTTAAACCAAATTATAGTAATATCAAGCGAATACTCTTAATGAAAGAGTATCTAGTTTAATTATTTAAAACACTAGATTGTCATACTAGAAATATTAAGGGTTATTAGTGATTCTCTATACCCCAAATAGCCCCAATATGGTGAACTACAATACTGATAACTACTGTCAGTATATTATTATTAATAATTATAATTAACTATTTCATATCCGTAAAAAGGGTTAAACAACTAAACACCCACAAGTATTTAAACAGATTCAAATGAATATGATATTAAACCTTTTTTCAGTATTTGACCCATCTACAGGTTTTTGCTCACTAAATTGATTGAGTGTGATGCTATTCTTATTTATACCAACCCCTTTTTGAAAAACCCCTAGAAAACTAATATCAACAATTATGAGCACTAACATAAAAATCATATACGAAATCATCATGCACATAAAATCAAGAAAACCAAGAATTCTATTAGTAAGAATGTTTATATTCATGCTAACTATAAATGTGATAGGTTTACTACCTTACGTATTTACCTCACCAGCCCATATTTCATGTTCATTGGCAATTGCACTATCAATATGGATATCATTAATATTGTATGGTTGAATTAACCACACAAACAAAATATTTGTTCATCTACTTCCTATCGGAACCCCAACCCTGCTTATACCGTTTATGGTGTTAATTGAATCAATTAGAAACTTAATTCGGCCTGGTTCATTAGCGGTTCGACTAACGGCTAATATAATTGCTGGGCATTTACTAATGTCACTTTTAGGAAGTAACTTAATTTTAAATTTACCATTAATAATAGTAATAATATGATTATTTATGGGGCTTATGATATTTGAACTAGCTGTAGCATTTATTCAAGCATATGTTTTTATAACCCTATCAACGCTATACTCAAGAGAAATTTAAATGAAAAACCACCCATTCCACTTAGTAGAAAATAGACCCTGACCTATTACGGCATCAATGGGAATTATAACTATAACCTCAGGCACAATCCTGTGAATTCATAGTAATAATATACTACTTATAAACCTAGGTACCTTAATTATCATTCTAACAATAACACAGTGATGACGTGATGTAATTCGAGAATCAACTTTCCAAGGACTTCATACAAAGAAGGTTATTAAAAGAATAAAGTGAGGTATGATACTATTTATCACTTCTGAGGTTCTATTTTTCTCATCATTCTTCTGAGCATTTTTTCATAGAAGACTATCACCAGCTATTGAAGTAGGAATTCAATGACCCCCATTGGGGGTTAAACCCTTTAACCCAATCAGTATCCCCCTACTAAACACATTAATTTTACTATCGTCAGGAATTTCTATTACATGAGCACATAATGCAATCATCAATAGTAATTTCTCCCAAAGAAAGCAAAGCCTATGAATTACAATCTTATTAGGAGTCTACTTTACCATTCTCCAGGGAATCGAATACATAGAAGCACCATTTTCAATGGCAGACTCAGTGTACGGGTCAACATTCTTCATAAGTACAGGCTTCCATGGAATTCACGTAATGATTGGGACTGTTTTTATTTTTGTATCAACCATACGACTAATAAAACTACACATATCTATGTACCATCATGTAGGGTTTGAAGCATCAGCCTGATACTGACATTTTGTTGATGTAGTCTGACTTTTTCTATATTGTTCAGTATACTGATGAGGTGGGTAAAATTTCAGTAAACTTATTATTCAATTAGTATATTAGTAGTATACTAAGCTTCCAACTTAGAGGATTTGTATTATTAAATTGAATAATAAATTTAATATTACTAGGATTTATATTAATTATTATGCTAATGCTAACAATTTCATTAGTCATTTCAATTGTTAGAAAAAAATCATTAATAGATAATCAAAAATCCAGCCCATTTGAATGTGGGTTCAACCCAATTTCATGTACACGATTACCCTTCTCTATTCACTTCTTCCTAATTGCCGTACTTTTCTTAGTGTTTGATATTGAGGTTATTATGGTCCTACCTATAATTTTAACAATAAAAACCACCCTAATAAAGACGTGAATTATCACAACATCTATATTCATTACAATCCTACTATTAGGTCTATTCCATGAGTGAAACAATGGGATGATTAAGTGAACAGAATAGTTGGCTGGGGTTATATTTAACTATAATATTTGAATTGCAATCAAAAGGTATCCAACACAGGATTAGCTTCTAACAAAGAAGTAAAAAAGCTACACTTAGTTTCGACCTAAGCTCAAGGATTATAAATTTCCTCATGTTTTAATTGAAGCCAAAGAGGAGAGAGGCACCTTAATGTTAATAAGGATATTGATTTTTTAATCCAATTAATGAGGGGTAAGTATAGTACTAGCTGCTAACTAAGTATTAAAGCGGTTGAACTCCGTTTCCCCTTTAAAATTTTATATAGTTTAATTTTAAAACATTTTATTTTCATTAAAAAAATGACTTAAATAAAGTCTATAAAGATGTTCACAAACATTAAATTTCCCTATCAACTTCACTGACATGCTCTTAAAATATAAGCTATGTGAACAACTAAGGAAAATAAGTCAAATGATTAGTATTAGACAAAACCCCCTCAAAGAGCTCAAAAGTATAAATTGAATTAAATTTGATAATTTTAATAAATAATAAGAAAGACCTGAACCCCCATAATACTCACCTCAATTTATCCCTTTGATTAAGTTGAATCCATATATATAGCCAACCTCAAACACTCTGTAAGAATATCTATATATAAATCACATTGACCCATTTAAAAAATAGAAGGTTTTAGGTATTAAGTACAAAATAAAGTTTATTTCATAGCCGATATATACACCTAATAAAACGATAAATAAAGTCAAAATCTTAATATAGGATGGTAACAGTAAAAACCCTAAATCTAAATTACTTAGTCATATAAATACACAACCAAATAATATGGAAAAAATAGACAATAAAACAAGACTATGCTTTATGTAATAAATTGACCCACCTAAACCACTATTAACAAGACCTCTGTAGTTATAATTCACTAATAAAGTATAATAAATCAACCGAATTCTATATAAAGCCGTTAGACCTAAACCTAAGTAAAAAATTACCATATAAAATATATTTAATCTATTAAATACCCCCACCTCAACAATCAAGTCCCTTGAATAAAAACCTCTGAGGAAGGGGAACCCGCATAATGATATATTTGCAACATTAAAACATCTACATGTAAGTGGTAGGCTAAAACAAATAGCCCCTATCATACGAATATCCTGTCCACCCCCTATAAAATGAATAATTACCCCTGAGCATAAAAATAATAAAGACTTAAATATAGCGTGAGAGAGTAAATGAAACAGTGATAAATCAACTAAGCCTATGAACAAGCATCTCATTATTAACCCCAATTGACTTAAAGTTGAGAGGGCAATGATTTTTTTTAAATCAAACTCATAGTTAGCGCAAAAGGAAGACATGACTATAGTTATAGACCCAACAAATATAAAAAAGTAATTTATGAAAATTAAATAACTGTAGAAACGAATTAACAAATAGACCCCTGCTGTTACCAATGTTGACGAGTGTACTAACGCAGACACGGGGGTGGGGGCTGCCATAGCTGCAGGTAATCATCTAGAAAATGGAATCTGGGCACTTTTAGTAAAAGAAGAAATAATGATTAAATAAAAGATTAAATCCCCATAATGATTTAGATAAAACATAAAATTTCAACTCCCGTATCTGAATAACCAACTAATAGAAACTAATAAACCGATATCACCTAAGCGGTTAATTAAACAAGTAATTAAACCAGCTAAATAACTCCTAAGAGATCTATAATAAATTACAAGACAATAAGAAACCAACCCTAGCCCGTCTCAACCTAACATGATTCTAACTAAACTTGGACTAACAATTATCAATAATATTCTAGTAACAAATATCAATACTAATAATAAGAACCGAATAGATCTGTAATTGTAATCACCTATGTACACACCTCTATATAAAACTACTATGGAAGAAATAAAGAAAACTACAAAGCAAAACCCCATTGAAATTCAATCAAGATAAATTAGATATCTAACTGATACTGAGTTAAAAGAGTAGAGGATCCACTCAACTATTAGTCTATAGTCCAACAACATAAACTTTAAACACAAACATAAAAAAAGTACTGACATCAAAAACAAGAAAAATGATCAAACATGATATAAACTTTGAACCAACAAAATCTAAGGTCTAGAAACTTCTTAGGAACCACAAACCTACATTTTTTATATAAACTACTTAAATACAAACATATAATAAAAATAGGTGCAAAAATCAATGGAACTAAATGAATACTAACACATAAATATTCCATAACATTAATTATAGAAAATCTATACAAATTATGATAAACCCCATGAAAACTATATCTATACAAATAATAACTAAAACACGCACACACAAATGAGATAAACACAAACCAATAAAAGGAGCATGATCAAAAGGATACAATACTAATTAAAATTATTACCTCTCTGATAAAATTTATTCTAGGGGGACATCTTATATTAAAAGCACATAACATAAACCAAAACAATGCAACTCTGGGTACATACCCTATTAAACCCTTATTTAAATAGAAACTACGTCTTGAGGTGCGCTTATAAACCATATTGGCAACATAAAACAACCCTGAAGAACAAAATCCGTGACCCAATATCAACAAGTAAGAACCTAGTAGACCTCATATTCTTATAGTTGTTATACCTATGATAACTATGCCTATATGTGAGATTGAAGAGTATGCGATCAAACTTTTTATATCACCCTGAACTAAACAGATTAACCCAACCAAAAAAGAACCTACAATAGAAAATGTAAATCAAATATATGAATATTTAATAAATAAATACTCGTAAATCATCATCACTCGAATTAAACCGTAACCCCCAACCCTCAATATTAATCCAGCTAAGATTATAGAGCCGCTGACTGGTGCTTGAACATGAGCTTTAGGGAGTCAATAATGTAACAAATATATGGGAAACTTAACTATGAACACTAATACTAAGATAAAATGAAGCAATAGAAGTTTGGAATCTAAAACCAAATAGTCAAAAAATAGTGAGTTAGAAGTATGACTTATATACAAAATTAATATTAGTAAAGGTAGTGATGCAAGCGCTGTATAAAAAAACAAATACATACCTGATATCAACCGTTCTGGTTGGTAACCTCACCCTAAGATTAAAATCATTAGTGGCACTAACATAAACTCGAAAGAAATATATATATACAAAAAATTTAAAGAAGAAAAATTAATTAACAAACAAATCGTTAACAGAAGATTTATAAAACTAAACAATTTGACTCTGTAACAATTTAACATAGAAATTAATATTAAAGATCCAATTACAAATGATAGACAAATTAAATAATAAGAATAAAAATCAATTCCTAAATTATACGAAATAGACCCAAAAAAGTCTAAGCAACCCATTATATATATTATTAACAATAAAATCACTAAATAACTGAGCTGCATTATAATTATAGAAAAGTTAAAGCACAATGGGATCATAAAAATCACGTAGAGAAAAACCCTTATCATAGACTAAAAGTTATAACAAAGTCATTACCATGACAACGGATGAGTCTTACTAAAACCCCTAACCCTAAAACCCCCTCACAAACAAAAAAGACTATAACAACAATAAGTATGTAAAACCCACCTCTATAACTCAAGTAATAAGTATATATCATCAATAGTGATAACACGACATACTCTAATCTCAATAGACATAAAAAAATATGCTTACGAACTAGCAAAAGAGAGAAAATAGATATAATATATATGTAAACAAATAAAATTAAAATAAGTTTTAATAATTTAATAAAAATATTAGTCTTGTAAACTAACATTAGGAAGTAAGTCCTTTAAAACTTCAACAAAATAAAAAAACTATATACCTTTAATACCCAAAATTAATATTCTTATAAACTACTTGTTGACATTAAAATCATACTAATAAAAATGATAATAGTTATTCCCGCCTCTACTGTAATATTAAGGACGCCTATGTCCATGGGTGTCTTACTATTAATCCTAACAACTACATCTACTGTGTTGGTTGCGCAAACCCTAACAACAGCTTGACTCCCAATAATTATATTCTTAATGCTAGTAGGGGGTTTGTTAATCTTATTCATGTATATGAGAAGAATTGCCTCTAATGAAAAATTTACTACTAATATATTTATGGCAATTATCGCCTTAATCGCGGCAATAGTTCCCCTAGAGGGGTTCATAGTAGAATTTATTACAAATGATATCACCCTATCAACAATATCAGTTGACATAATCTCTATAACCAAAATTTATAATAAAAAAACATTTATTATTACTATATTTATGTTCTTATACTTACTTATAACAATAATTGTAGTCACAAAGATTATTAAAATCTTTAAAGGCCCCCTACGGGCTAAATAGATTTTAGACATGAATAAACCTTTACGAAAAAGAGATAAAATACTTTCTATTATTAACAATGCAATTATTGACTTACCCGCCCCTGTCAACCTTTCGACCTGATGAAACTTTGGATCTATCCTAGGAATATGTTTATCTATTCAATTACTTACTGGAATTATACTATCTATACACTATACAGCAAATGTCCAAGAAGCATTTATCAGCTTAAGACATATTATACGAAATGTTAATTACGGTTGATTGATACGAAATATTCATTCAAATGGAGCTTCTATATTTTTCACCTGCATATATTTACACATCGGACGAGGTATCTACTACGGATCGTATCACTTAAATAAAACGTGAAACATGGGGATTGTCATCCTATTAATAACTATGGCAACTGCTTTTTTAGGTTATGTTTTACCTTGGGGGCAGATATCATTTTGAGGTGCAACAGTTATTACTAATCTACTTTCGGCCCTACCCTACATCGGAACAACCTTAGTAAATTGAATTTGGGGTGGATTTAGTGTTGACAACGCCACCCTATCTCGCTTCTTTAGATTACATTTTATACTGCCCTTCATTATTACTATACTAACTATAATTCACCTATTCTTTCTCCATTTAACGGGATCTAGTAATCCGTTAGGGGTAAACTCTGAACTAGACAAAATCCCCTTCCACCCATTCTTCTCAATCAAGGATTTGATAGGATTCTCTATTACCATTACTATTTTATTAATGTTAACACTATCAGAACCATATTTATTATCAGACCCTGATAATTTTACCCCAGCTAATCCTATAGTGACACCCATTCATATTCAACCTGAGTGGTACTTCTTATTTGCCTACGCCATTTTACGCTCCATCCCAAACAAATTGGGGGGGGTGTTAGCACTATTCCTGTCTATTTTAATCTTAGCAATCCTACCATTCTCTATAAATTCTAAGTTCAGGGGAATCCAATTCTACACTATAAACCAAGTCTCATTTTGAGTATTCATTACCACAGTTTTTTTATTAACGTGAATTGGTGCCCAACCAGTTGAACTCCCATACACTCAAACTGGGATAATCTTAACTATTATATATTTTTCCTATTTTATCTATGACCCTTTTATTAGAAAATTATGAGAGGGGTTAATTAGGTAGAGAATAAGTTATTTAGCTTATTAATTAAAGTTTATATTTTGAAAATATAAGAAAGAGAAATTTAATAACTTTACAAAAAAAAATGGTAAAAGCATAGAGTCCTGAATAGAATAAATAATAGGATGTAGTTTAAACTAATAGGTAAATAGCACTTCCAAGCTAAGTATATAAGTTTATCGTAGCGGTAACGGGGTAGAGTACCCCGAGCTCATAAGAATACAAAACATAGAACAATTAACTTAAAATAGAATCCTAAATTATTAAGATCACCCCCTAAAAAGATAATACAACTAATTAAGCAAATAAAAATAATTCTCGAATACTCAGCAATAAATAATAAAGCAAAACCCCCAGAGCCATACTCCACATTAAACCCAGAAACTAACTCACTTTCACCCTCAGAGAAATCAAATGGAGTTCGATTTCTCTCAGCTATACAACAGGAAAATCAACACAAAAACAAAGGGAAAGAAATTATAATAAACCACACAGAAAACTGACCATAAAAAAAACTAATAAAATTATATCTATCAACCAACAAGAAATAACACAATAAAATTAAGGCTAATCTTACTTCATATGAAATCGCTTGTGAAATTCTTCGAATACACCCTAGCATAGAATAAATTCTATTAGAAGATCACCCACAAATCATTAACCCATAAACACTCAAGCTTGAACAACACAAAAAAAATATCACACCCAAATTAAACTCTAATCTATTAATGTACATGGGAAATAAGACCCACATAAATAAAGATTGAACTAAGCTGAAAAAGGGGCAAATTATATAAATTAAGTAATTAGAGTTCATCGGGTAAACTTGCTCCCTCATAAATAATTTCAACCCATCTCTAAAAGGTTGTAAAATCCCTATCAACCCGACCTTATTAGGACCCCTACGCAACTGAATATACCCTAAGACCTTACGCTCCAACAAGGTAAAAAATCCCACAGAGACTAAAACAAAAACAATCAAAAGTAAGTAAATTATAAAAAAATCAATTAATGAATGTATATAAAATATACTTAACCAAATCCTAAATTTAGAGCACTAATCTGCCAAATCATCCTTTAATAAAAAATAATTATTACCTATAAGTAATTTACACTGGTCCTTTCGTACTAAGTGTAATTTAACATATTTTATCAGATAGAAACCAACCTGGCTCACGCCGGTTTGAACTCAAATCATGTAAGAATTTAAAAGTCGAACAGACTTATTACTAAGAGCTCTACCTCTTATAATTTTCTTAATTCAACATCGAGGTCGCAAAATATAATATAGATATGAACTCCCCATTAAAATTACGCTGTTATCCCTAAGGTAACTTAATCTTATTATCCTAAGTATGAATACACATAGGGATCTAAAATTACACAAATTAATGAATTTTTAAACTAAAGTTAAATTATTTAGTTACCACCCCAGCAAAATATAAGTTAATATTATCAAATATACAATATAAAATCTAATAAAACAAACTTATATAAAGTTCTATAGGGTCTTATCGTCCCAATAATTTATTAAAGCATTTTGACTTTAAATTTAAATTTTAATATTTAAACAAATAAAATATATTTCTCATACATCCTTTCATTCAAGCTTCCAATTAAGAAACTATTTACTATGCTACCTTTGCACAGTCAAAATACTGCAGCCATTTAGAAATCTTTCCATAGGGCAGAAGGTACTTTTTATAAAAACAAAAAGAAATGTTTTTGATAAACAGTTGGAAATAGCATTTGTCTAATTCATTTGATTAACCAACCTTATTATACTAATTGAATCATTATTAAATAAGATCTGAAATTAAACCAATTAGTTAAGTAAGAAAATATACACAAAAAAATCATATTAAACTTAATCAATTTAATACAAACTGAATACAAAATTTAAAAGTAAGTAAATAAGAACCTATTTTATGTAATAATATATTTACTGAGATTATCCCCAATAAATTTACACTTAAATAGAATAATACATTTCCAGTAGCTAAAGTGAAAAATTGAATTTAAACTCCCTAACAACCAGATATACAGAAAACGGCTAACATATAATTACTAACATAATATTATAAAATTTTTTGACACAAATATATAATACAAAGTTTGACCATTCAAATTCGGGAAAATAAAATAATTCTATTAATTAACCCACCCTGATACAAAAGGTACTATAAAAAAATTCTCATTGAATTTATAAAAGACCTTAACAGTTAAAACATTATACAATAATTTCTCGAATACTAATAAAACTTCAACTCTACTTCAAATCAGAATGACAAATAGTTTTACTTAATAAACTCAAACTAAACAAAAATCAATGTTTTCTTATTAATGTAACTAAAAAGCTTTATATAAGCTATAGTTTGTTTTAATAACTAATTCTAACTTCACCTTCCGGTAAAGTTACTTTGTTACGACTTATCCTAACTTAATTGGGAGTGACGGGCGATATGTACATAAAACATAGCAAAATTCAGTCAAATAAATTAATTTAAACTTACTATTAAATCCTCATTCAAGCTAATTTTTAAAATTAGCTGTCCTAAAACTTATAACAAAAGTAACCCATATAAACCCCCAAAAAACTGCACCTTGACCTAATATAAATTTAATTGAATTAAAGAAAGTCTACTTAAGTAACATTCCAAAATATAGCGGTATACAAATAAGATTGAGGGTAGAATCTATTGTGGAGTATCAATTAATATACAGATTCCTCTAAGAAGATATTTTACCGCCAAATTCTTTGAGCCTCAAAGATCATAACTATTACCATTCTAAAAAATTTACAATAAAAATAATAGGGTATCTAATCCTAGTTTATTAATAAAATATCTTAAACAAATATGCAGACCTTATAACAAATTATAAATTCCACCTAAATAAATTTATCTTTAAACCTTAATATAAATTAAATTAATAAATAAAAAAATTAACTCAAGTAAATTGTGTAACCGCGAATGCTGGCACAAATATAAATCTACTTTTCAGTATAAACCATATTCAATTCCTAAATCAAAAGTAATAATATATAATATAATTCTTACTACTGGAACTAAAACTAAATTCATTAATTTAACCATATAGATCAATGAATAAATTAATTAAAAAGCTAGAATCAAACTTTATCATAAATTTTAAAATAATATACGGCTAGATTATTACTTCCTCCCATAAATATTAACCAAATTTAAATTACAGCTATTTACGTTAAACATTAATTTTACTAACAATATTGGGGTATCAATAGAA